TCCGGGTTGAGGGGTTACTCGGAATGCTGCCAAGATATCAGTATCCTTGGTTTCGTATTCAGGAGTATAATAAGTCAATTTGTACTCTTTAACACCAGCTTTGAATCCAACACTTGCTTTAGTCTCTGTTTGCGGTGACATAAATCCCTCCTTACAACTCATGAATTAAGAATTATCACAAGAACAAGGTCTACTCGACACGAATTAGTTGTTAATGAAACTTTTCATAGGAATCTTTCATAAAATCCCCAACCAATAACCAGAAAATTATCAACTAATCAGAATGTTTAATTATTAGAACGTGCGGCTTGGCTTGCTAAATACATCATTATTGTATACTCTTTCATATCTACAGCGCAACCCAATTTTGTTGTTTTTGAATTGAACTAACTAATAAGAAATTCCCCCTTGACAACAATATTTGTTGTATATGTAAATCCTAAATGTGAAAATTCAACTAGGAAAGTGTAGGGTATAAAAAACAAGATAACAACTAGTCTAGACAGAAATCCATATGCCCAAATAAATAGAAAAGAAAGTCGGTGGGATACAAATAATGAATCGTAATATAGATCACGTTGGGGTTCGAATTCCCTAGAATAGATAATCGAAATAACATTATCTAGAATGATCGACAAATGAAAGATCTTCTCAAAATTCTTATTCATCTACGATCCATCCACTTGATATTCTAAAAAGAGATTAGTTAAATTCGAAAATTGACTCTTTTCATAAGGGAACAGGTGAATTAAATTCAATTGACTGGTACCAACCAAACGGAGTGCCAACTCCCAGTTCTTATTGAATTAACCGATTAACGCGCTCTGGGATACTTCTTTTTAATTCGATAATTTTCGCAAAAAATTTGATATATTTTCTTTATTATGAGAATCAATCCGACAACTTCCGGTTCTGGTTCCGGGGTTTCCGCGCTTGAAAAAAAAAACAAAAACCTAGGGCGTATCGTACAAATCATTGGCCCAGTACTAGATGTCGCCTTTCCGCCGGGCAAGATGCCAAATATTTATAATGCTCTAGTAGTTAAAGGTCGAGATACTGTTGGTCAACCAATTAATGTGACTTGTGAGGTACAGCAATTATTAGGAAATAATCGAGTTAGAGCTGTAGCTATGAGTGCTACAGATGGCCTAACGAGAGGAATGGAAGTAATTGACACGAGAGCTCCTCTAAGTGTTCCGGTAGGGGGGGCGACTCTGGGACGAATTTTCAACGTGCTTGGAGAACCTGTTGATAATTTGGGGCCTGTAGATACTCGGACAATATCTCCCATTCATAGATCTGCGCCCGCCTTTATACAATTAGATACAAAATTATCTATTTTTGAAACAGGAATTAAAGTAGTAGATCTTTTAGCGCCTTATCGCCGTGGAGGAAAAATAGGACTCTTCGGGGGAGCTGGGGTGGGTAAAACAGTACTTATTATGGAATTGATTAACAATATTGCCAAAGCTCATGGGGGCGTATCCGTATTTGGCGGAGTGGGTGAACGTACTCGTGAAGGAAACGATCTTTACATGGAAATGAAAGAATCCGGAGTCATTAATGAAGAAAATATTGCAGAATCCAAAGTGGCTCTAGTTTACGGTCAGATGAATGAACCGCCGGGAGCTCGTATGAGAGTTGGCTTGACTGCCCTAACTATGGCGGAATATTTCAGGGATATTAATGAACAAGACGTGCTTTTATTTATCGACAACATTTTCCGTTTCGTGCAAGCAGGATCCGAAGTCTCAGCTTTATTGGGTCGAATGCCTTCTGCTGTGGGCTATCAACCGACCCTTAGTACTGAAATGGGTTCTTTACAAGAGAGGATTACTTCGACAAAAGAAGGATCCATAACTTCTATTCAAGCAGTTTATGTACCCGCAGACGATTTAACTGATCCCGCCCCTGCTACGACATTTGCACATTTAGATGCTACTACTGTACTATCAAGAGGGTTGGCTGCCAAGGGTATCTATCCAGCAGTCGATCCTTTAGATTCAACATCAACCATGCTTCAACCGCGGATTGTTGGTGAGGAACATTATGAAATTGCGCAAAGAGTTAAGCAAACTTTACAACGTTACAAAGAACTTCAGGACATTATAGCTATCCTTGGGTTAGACGAATTATCCGAAGAGGATCGTTTAACTGTAGCACGAGCGCGCAAAATTGAGCGTTTCTTATCACAACCCTTTTTCGTAGCAGAAGTATTTACCGGTTCTCCGGGAAAATATGTTGGTCTAGCAGAAACAATTAGAGGATTTCAATTGATCCTTGCCGGAGAATTAGATGGTCTTCCCGAACAGGCCTTTTATTTGGTAGGTAATATTGATGAAGCTACTGCAAAGGCTATAAACTTAGAAATGGAGAACAATTTGAAGAAATGACCCTAAATCTTTGTGTACTAACCCCCAATCGAATTATTTGGGATTCAGAAGTAAAAGAGATCATTTTATCTACGAATAGTGGTCAAATTGGCGTATTAGCTAATCAC